TTAAGAATTCTCACAACAACAAGGTCTACTCGATATGGATTAGGCGTGAACGAAACCTTTGACAAAATCTTTCAAAAAATATTCAACTAATATTATCAACGAATTAAAATGTGAAAATGGTTCGTTATTAGACCATGTATTTGATTCACCAAATACATCATTATTGTATACTCTTTGATATATATGGCGCAACCTAATTATCGTTTTTCAAGTTTCTAACGGACCCACTTCTTATTTTTCATCTAAAAATGGAAATAGTAAGAAAAATTCCCCCTTGACAGTGATATATATTATATATGTAAATCCTAGATATGAAAATAGGCATAATTCATCCATGAAAGCGGAAGGGTATAAAACAAGACAAAAATAGGTGGAACCCATATATAAAGAATTGGGTGAACTTGAAAATGGACTCATTGAATGAGTAAAGGATTGACTTGGATTCGGTTGGTTGGGTGGTACCAACTAAATCGAGTACTAACTCCCATTTATTTCTTATTGAATTAACCGATCAACTTGCTATCGGACATTTATTTTTGATTTGGTACTATGTACTATTCCAATCTCCAATCCAAAAAAATTTCGACATATTTCAATCATTTTATTATGAGAACCAATCCTACTACTTCTGATCCTGTGGTTTCCACACTTGAAGAAAAAAACCTAGGGCGTATCGCTCAAATTATTGGCCCAGTACTGGATGTCGTTTTTCCTCCGGGCAAGATGCCTAATATTTATAACGCTTTGGTAGTTAAAGGTCGAGATACTGCCGGTCAGCAAATTAATTTGACTTGTGAGGTACAACAATTATTAGGAAATAATCGAGTTAGAACTGTAGCTATGAGTGCTACAGATGGTCTGACTAGAGGAATGGAAGTGATTGACACGGGAGCTCCTCTAAGTGTTCCAGTAGGCGGAGCTACTCTCGGGCGAATTTTCAACGTTCTTGGAGAGCCTGTTGATAATTTAGGTCCTGTAGATACTCGTACAACATCTCCTATTCATAGATCTGCGCCTGCCTTTATACAGTTAGATACAAAATTATCTATCTTTGAAACAGGGATTAAGGTAGTGGATCTTTTAGCTCCTTATCGCCGTGGAGGAAAAATAGGACTATTTGGGGGAGCTGGCGTGGGTAAAACAGTACTTATCATGGAATTGATCAACAACATAGCCAAAGCTCATGGAGGTGTATCTGTATTTGGCGGAGTAGGCGAACGTACTCGTGAAGGAAATGATCTCTACATGGAAATGAAAGAATCGGGTGTAATTAATGAAAAAAATATCGCAGAATCAAAAGTAGCTCTAGTCTATGGTCAAATGAATGAACCCCCGGGAGCTCGTATGAGAGTTGGTCTGACTGCCCTAACCATGGCGGAATATTTCCGGGATGTTAATGAACAAGATGTACTTCTATTCATCGACAATATCTTTCGTTTCGTCCAAGCGGGGTCAGAAGTATCCGCCTTATTGGGGAGAATGCCTTCGGCAGTGGGTTATCAACCTACCCTTAGTACAGAAATGGGTTCTTTGCAAGAAAGAATTACTTCCACGAAAGAGGGATCTATAACTTCGATCCAAGCAGTTTATGTACCTGCGGATGATTTGACCGACCCCGCCCCTGCCACTACATTTGCACATTTAGATGCTACTACCGTACTATCAAGAGGATTAGCTGCCAAAGGTATTTATCCAGCAGTGGATCCTTTAGATTCAACGTCGACTATGTTACAACCTTGGATCGTTGGCGAGGAGCATTATGAAACTGCGCAAAGGGTTAAGCAAACTTCACAACGTTACAAAGAACTTCAGGACATTATAGCTATCCTTGGGTTGGACGAATTATCCGAAGAAGATCGTTTAACTGTAGCAAGAGCACGAAAAATTGAGCGTTTCTTATCACAACCCTTCTTCGTGGCAGAAGTATTTACCGGTTCTCCAGGAAAATATGTTGGTCTCACAGAAACAATTAGGGGGTTTCAACTGATACTTTCCGGAGAATTAGACAGTCTTCCCGAGCAGGCCTTTTATTTGGTGGGTAACATCGATGAAGCTACCGCGAAAGCTATGAACTTAGAAGTGGAGAGCAAATTGAAGAAATGACCTTAAATCTTTGTGTACTGACTCCTAATCGAATTATTTTGGATTCCAAAGTGAAAGAAATCATTTTATCTACTAATAGTGGACAAATTGGCGTATTACCAAATCACGCCCCCATTGCCACAGCTGTAGATATAGGTCTTTTGAGAATACGCCTCAACGACCAATGGTTAACGGTGGCTTTGATGGGCGGTTTTGCTAGAATAAGTAATAATGAGATCACCATTTTAGGAAATGATGCGGAGATGAGTACTGACATTGATCCGCAAGAAGCTCAACAAGCTCTTGAAATAGCTGAAGCTAACTTGAGTAGAGCTCAGGGCAAGAGACAAGCAATTGAGGCAAATCTAGCTCTCAGACGAGCTAGGACACGAGTAGAGGCTGTCAGTGTTATTTCCTACTAGTAAACAAACAAATACATAAAATAAAAATAAAAAAGAAGTTCGTTAGAAGTTCTTTATTATACTATACATCACATTTGGCTTCCACCAGTTGAACACAATCAAGTCTAACCTGATTATACAACGAAAAAAAGAAGATGGATAGAAAAACTTATTAGATACCATTGACTCCGGTATCTAATAAGTTCTACCTTACCTACTATTGGATTTGAACCAATGACTCCCGCCGTATGAAAGCAATACTCTAACCACTGAGTTAAGTAGGTTATTTATTATCACAAAAAAAGGACCCCTCGCTTCGGGGATTATAGGTGGAATATCATTTCTAAGCAATACCAATCCATTAAAACGGATCAGAGAGCTATCGTGTAGTATCATGGAATACCCATCTTGACAAGAGATTATCCATATGTTAAGATATCTATGACAAGGGCTATAGCTCAGTTAGGTAGAGCACCTCGTTTACACGTGCGCCAATGCTTTTCAAGGGAGCCCGTTATGCAATGAACATAATTTCTCTTATTGAGAAAGAAAAATCGATGTCTTACTCCATAGATTCGAGGGAACAAGAGAACAATAGCCTGACAAATATTTGGTTCGGTCCGATTCGGGTTCGAATTCAGGTGCCCAATCAAATGGAACCCGCCATTAATTTGATAATTGATAAGGTAAATACCCAGTCCATTCAATGCTAGGCATAATGAGTATAAGGTCCTCAAAAGAAACTCTTTTCGTCCTATGAACTTTAAGGTGTATGAAGTTTCATATTTGACTCTTGCAGCGGAGCGATAGAAATTCCATTTCACTTAGGTTGATCTAGGCCGGAAGCAGACCTAAGTCAAGGTAACCCTTCTTTGAAACACTTTGGTATTGCTCCTGTATCAAAATACAAATAATGAATCAGAGCACATGGAACCATCTCATTATCCTCTTATTTTCCTGTAAAGATAAAATATGGTGGACTAACTGATATTTACATCAGTTGATGAAAGAGCCCAATGCAAAAAAATGCATGTTGGGTCTTTGAAACAGTTCGAATCATTTCGATAATAATCAGTTTGATCTGTTTTACCGAGAAGGTCTACGGTTCGAGTCCGTATAGCCCTAATACATTCTATTTTTGTTTTGTGTAGACATTCTCTATTTTAGTTTAATCTAGTTTTCATTTCCTCTATATTAGATTATAAGTATTTTATGTAAGTATTTTATGTGGATCATTTATGATTCCGTTGATTCTACCACTTTGTGGTATCTTTCATTATGTAGTGTAGGTTTGCTCTAAAACAAACCTTTTTTGTAGCGAAACCTAAATCATTCGTTGGTTTGACTTTACTAAGTGTTATTAAGGAAAATAAAAATTTTCATCTAGGACAAGGAAAAGAAAGAAAATGGAATTGTTTGGTGCATTAGATTAGATTATGTTTACTATCGAATCAATAGAAGAAATGAGGATCCTCCACATTTTAATGAAAAGAATACTTTGAGTGGAATATGCTAGAAATCTTTAGCCATTTTACCCATATGACTACTGAAATTGCATTTTTTTTTTAATGAAAAAAAAATGTAAGCGGGGTTCCGTTGTATGAATCTTTAAACAAGACATGCCTTATAGCAAACAAATTCTAAACTATGCGGTTTGATTTGATCAAAAGAAATTCTCGTTTCGCCTAAGAAGTTCCGGATGAATTGAAAATTCCAATCGAATAATTCAGCCTATTCCACCTTAATAGGAGTACATTTATGTTTCTGCTTCACGAATATGATATTTTCTGGGCATTTCTAATAATATCAGGCGTTATTCCTATCTTGGCATTTGTAATTTCCGGAGTTTTAGCTCCGATTAGTGAAGGACCAGAGAAGCTCTCTAGTTATGAATCGGGTATAGAACCCATGGGGGATGCTTGGTTACAATTCCGAATCCGCTATTACATGTTTGCTCTAGTTTTTGTTGTTTTTGATGTTGAAACGGTCTTTCTTTATCCATGGGCAATGAGTTTCGATGTATTAGGTGTATCTGTCTTTATGGAAGCTTTAATTTTTGTGCTTATCCCAATTGTTGGTTCAGTTTATGCATGGCGAAAAGGAGCATTGGAATGGTCTTAGCTGAATACTCAGACAATCAAAAAAAGGAAGTAAAAGATGACATTGAGACAGTTATGAATTCGATTGATTTTCCCTTACTTGACCAAACAACCTCCAATTCCGTTATTTCAACTACATCGAATGATCTTTCGAATTGGTCAAGACTCTCCAGTTTATGGCCTCTTCTATATGGTACTAGTTGTTGTTTCATTGAATTTGCTTCATTAATAGGCTCGCGATTCGACTTTGATCGTTATGGATTGGTACCAAGATCGAGTCCTAGGCAAGCAGACCTAATTTTAACAGCTGGAACAGTAACAATGAAAATGGCTCCTTCTTTAGTAAGATTATATGAACAAATGCCTGAACCAAAATATGTCATTGCTATGGGAGCCTGTACTATTACGGGAGGGATGT